AGATGCTATAACAAAACTTCGTAAGAAAATATCTCGAGAAATCTATGAAGATCGAGTTAGGTCTCAACGGGTGAATCGCTATTTTACTACCAATCACAAGTTTCTTATTGGACGCAGTATTCATATCGGAAATTCTGATAAAGGATTCTTATACCAACCACCAGCTACTTCAAAACTACCGGCTGAAAAATTTTTCAAATACAAAAGTTCAGCACCTTCACCTTCTCACGAATTAGTGAATTAGGCAGGATTCCTTTGTTTAGAATAAGTAAAGAGTGAATGAATCAATTTCATCGTAAATGTGAAATACTTATAATCTAAAAATCAAAATGCGGGAGAGATAAAAAAGATGCAGGGTCCTTTGTCTGCTTGGCTAGTCAAACGTAGGCTAGTTCATAGATCGTTGGGTTTCGATTATCAAGGAATAGAGACTTTACAAATAAAGTCCGAGGATTGGCATTCCATTGCTGTCATTTTATATGTATATGGTTACAACTATCTACGTTCCCAATGTGCTTATGATGTAGCACCAGGCGGACTCTTGGCTAGTGTATACCATTTTACTAGAATCGAATATGGTGTAGATCAACCGGAAGAGGTATGCATAAAAGTCTTTCTTCCAAGGAAGAATCCTAGAATTCCGTCGATTTTCTGGGTTTGGAAAAGTGCAGATTTTCAAGAAAGGGAATCTTATGATATGTTGGGAATCTCTTATGATAATCATCCGCGACTGAAACGTATTTTAATGCCTGAAAGTTGGATAGGATGGCCCTTACGTAAGGATTATATTGCTCCCAATTTTTATGAAATACAAGATGCTCATTGAATGAAATGAGAAGAAAGAAATCGTCATTTCTAGAACTCCGGATATTCCAGGAATATTTATATGCTCTCTTTGATCTCAAATAGAATAATTTAGGTCTCAGTCGTATTATGGATAGGCTAAAAAAATACAAAAAAAGAGAAGACAAATAGGAATTCATTGAGATTCTCAAATTTGGAAGAGACTTGTTTCGGATGAGGCAAAGCAATGGGATGAACTGAAAGAGTGTTCTGCACCAGGAACTTTCACTTTATACTGCGCGCAGTGCTAAAAAAAAAAGATAGAAGGTTATGTATGCGGGGGGCCGCAGAAAGAAACTATGAAAGAAAACGCAAAGAAAGGAAAAAAGATCGCGATTCTATTTGTACTCTATCCAAGATGGATCTTGCCCCCCCCCCGCAACGACTCGAGGCTAGACTTTTAGCTGGGTCTTTCGACCAACTAAAAACTAAGTAAGAATTGAACCCTTTACTGTGTATAAAATAGGAACTAGCATTCTTTATTGAGCGAAAGTAAACACAGTATGAACAAATAAAAAAAAAAAAGAAGAAGAAAGAGATTTGAATTCTCTTCTTTTACATCTAAAGAACTTGGATATACTACTTACTATAAAAAAGAGAGGTCTATTTCTGGACACTTAAAGATATAAGTTCTATATCACGATCTAAACTCTTAATGAATAGATTCTGTATAGAATACACATATTTGACCGCCCCCTATCAATTCATTTTAGGGAGTAGTTATAGAGTAGAGACCCATACAAATGAATAATGCGACGGGAACCAGATTTGAACTGGCGACACGAGGATTTTCAGTCCTCTGCTCTACCAGCTGAGCTATCCCGACCATTTCCAATGCATCATCCCTTATTTTACTAGATGACTTAAGTTTCTGTCAATTAAAACGACGAAAAAAAGATTGAAAGTCTTTTCCTCGCTCCTAATTTATTAGATCCTTAAAAAGAAAAAAAGGAGGACTTTTTAAGTTTCAGCGCGCGCAAGAATATGGATTCTGAATCCTTCAACAAATCAAATGAGGATTCCTGGGATCCCCATTTGTACGTATATAATATATACCACAAGACCTGCGATAAGAGGAAAAAAATGGCCGATTGGGTACTTTTGGGAAAAGGGCGAGTAAATGAGTAAAGATAACGAATTTGTAAAAGCAGAGGATAAAGGGTTAGGGAGTCAAAGGAGCCTTTTTGGGGGTAGAGGGACTTGAACCCTCACGACTTTTAACGTCGACGGATTTTCCTCTTACTATAACTTTCATTGTTGTCGTTATTGACATGTAGAACGGGACTCTCTCTTTATTCTCGTCGGATTAATCAGTTATTGAAAAGATCTAGAAGACTTTGGAGTGAATGATTTGATCAATGACTATTCGATTCTATAGAAATAGAAAAAGAATAGAATCAAAAGATGGACTCGGGGCCTCATTAATCATTTGAAATCATTTGAAGCAATCTTTCAGTACGTACAACTCCATTTGTTAGAACAGCTTCCATTGAGTCTCTGCACCTATCCTTAAACAGGATTTGGCTCAGGATTGCCCCTTTTTTACTCCTGGGTTTCTCTGAATTTGAAAGTTATCACTTAGTAAGTTTCCATACTAAGGCTCAATCCAATTAAGTCCGTTGCGTCTACCAATTTCGCCATACCCCCCTTCTTTTTGTTTTGAGTTGAGCTTTGTTTTCAAATTTTTGAGATTAGGATCTCATTATCCTTCCCCTTCTCTTTCTTTTATGCTAGAACCATTGAATTCATTAGAATATGGTCGAAAACGATTCTATCATTTCTGTACCCACCACTTAATCTAGACGGAGAAATCTAGATTCCACAATATGTAGAGGATTCCCTTCCTCTCCTTTTTGAAATCTCGTTTTGAATACTTGACTGGTCTGCTCTTTTTTTTTCGTCTTTAGTTTTCACTCTATTTCGCATGAAAACATAGGGATGTCCCATTACATACAGTCTGAATTTCTTTTTTCTTTTCATTTTTTTCTTATCCTTTCCTTAGAACAAATGCTAGGCTATATAACATAAAAAAACGCAAATGGGATAAATAGAGAATATAGAATCTATAGAATAGAGTAGAATAGATTCTAGAACTATTTCATATTTAACCATAATCTAGTTGTTAATTGCTATAACTAATCATTCCATTCATTTAGAATGAAACTATGTAATGAAATAGAATTCAATATAAAAAAAGAAATTGAAAAAATGGGAAATACCCGTTTGAATTAAATAAAAAATGAAAAAGAAATTATTAGTTTTTTCTAATGAAAATGAAGATCTTTTTTATTGATAAAGATAGAATTGAGAAAGAAATAGAATTTTTATACTATTACTATACGGACCCCCCTCTTAATTCTTAGATGAATTGTTATGTTCTGTGCTATAAAAGAAAATATTTATTTGAAAGTTGGATTCTATATTCTTTTTTTTTTATTTATTAATTCGAATTCTGAATCACTAAGAATGAATTGAATAGTGAATCTCCAAGATCCCTGCAGTTTACTGACTTCCTACTTCCTATGCATAAAAAATGGATCTTAGTTGAGCCGGCTTAGCTCAGAGGTTAGAGCATCGCACTTGTAATGCGAGGGTCATCGGTTCAATTCCGATAGCCGGCTTTCTTTAGTTCTGTGATTTTTTACAGAAAATCTTGGATAATGTTTGAAATCACAGAATATTGAAAGGGCTTTGTCCCCCCTTGTGCAAGGGCCTACGACCCATTATGTCGTAGGAACTTCCTATGATGAATCAAAATCGAAGGAGTTAGATCCCCACAAACCAAAAAGGGCCTTCTTTTTGATTTTTTTTGTATATAATACAAAAGTCCGAATCCGAATATTCCTAGACTTAATCTCATTATTCTTTGTAATAGAATGAAAATACAAGATTTCAACGCTTTCGCTTCGTTTATCATTGAGTTCAGTTTTAATTTAGGTTTCGGAAATAAAAAAGGAGTCTTTATGTCGCGTTACCGAGGACCTCGTTTCAAAAAAATAAAACGTCTGGGGTCTTTACCAGGACTAACTACTAAACAGCCTAGAGTCGTAAGGGATCCTAAAAAGCCATCGCGCCCCAAGAAAAAATCTCAATATCGTATTCGTTTAGAAGAAAAACAAAAATTGCGTTTTCATTATGGTCTTACAGAACGGCAATTACTGAAATACGTTCGTATCGCCGGAAAAGCCAAGGGGCCGACGGGTCAAGTTTTACTACAATTACTTGAAATGCGTTTGGATAATACCCTTTTCCGATTGGGTATGGCTTCGACTATTCCTCAAGCCCGCCAATTAGTTAATCATAGACATATTTTAGTAAACGGTCGCATAGTCGATATACCAAGTTATCGCTGCAAACCCCGAGATATTATTTCAGGGAGGGAGAAAGAAAAATCAAGAGCTCTGATTCAAAATTATCTTGATTCAACCGCCAAAAGACCACTACCACAACATTTACTTCTTTTTCATAGTGATGACCCACGCGACTTATTAAAGGGAAGCGTCAAGCAAATAATAGATAGGGAAGAGGTCGGTTTAAAACAAATAAAGGAATTGTTGGTCGTAGAATATTATTCTCGTCAGATTTAACCCTAACCCTAACTAAGATAACAACAAGGTTTCGGGCAACCTTATCCACGCAGTAAGGGGATCAGAGGTTTTTCTCTCATTCATGTATCGTGGATCAGTAAGGCAATTTTGCTACCCTGTCTGCTCTTTCTAGCATTTTACTAATGCCCCAGAAATTAGGAATAAAGATTTGATATGAAAGAAAGGGCGAATTAATTCATAAGGGACTGGTATCCATTCTTATTTGATTTGATACATTGTATCCATTAACATTACATTGGCGAATTGGGCGAAGGTGCGGAAAGAGAGGGATTCGAACCCTCGGTAAACAAAAGTCTACATAGCAGTTCCAATGCTACGCCTTGAACCACTCGGCCACCTCTCCTACATAAGGATTTTGGTCCCAAACCAAAAAGAGGGAGTTGTTCAAATTAGATTCTTAGGTAGGTCCGGACAACGAATTCAAATGAATAAGGTAAGGGGACATCCCCCCTCCCTCCCCTTTGTTTTTTTCTTTATTTGGTTAGGGCGGGGGACTCGACTCTTATTGAATTTTCATATGTATCACAGCTCGAAACGAAAGAACTCGTG